AGCTATTCGAAATCTTAGGGAAAGACTTGATTTCTTATCTCATGTCTGCTTTTCGTGAAAAAAGACCAATTGAAGGGGAGGGTTTCTTCAAACAACAAGGAGCTGAGGCAACTATTCAATCAAATGATATTGAGCATGTTTCCCATCTCTTCTCGAGAAACAAGTGGGGTATTTCTTTGCAAAATTGTGCTCAATTTCATATGTGGCAATTCCGCCAAGATCTCTTCGTTAGTTGGGGGAAGAATGAGCACGAATCGGATTTTTTGAGGAACGTATCGAGAGAGAATTTGATTTGGTTAGACAATGTGTGGTTGGTAAACAAGGATCGGTTTTTTAGCAAGGTACGGAATGTATTGTCAAATATTCAATATGATTCCACAAGATCTATTTTCGTTCAAGTAAGGGATTCTAGCCAATTGAAAGGATCTTCTGATCAATCCATAGATCATTTCGATTCCATTAGAAATGAGGATTCAGAATATCCCACATTGATCGATCAAACAGAGATTCAGCAACTAAAAGAAAGATCGATTCTTTGGGATCCTTCCTTTCTTCAAACGGAACGAACAGAGATAGAATCAGATCAATTCCCGAAATGCCTTTTTGGATCTTCCTCAATGTCCCGGCTATTCACGGAACGTGAGAAGCAGATGAATAATCATCTGCTTCCGGAAGAAATCGAAGAATTTCTTGGGAATCCTACAAGATCAATTCGTTCTTTTTTCTCTGACAGATGGTCAGAACTTCATCTGGGTTCGAATCCTATTGAGAGGTCCACCAGAGATCAGAAATTTTTTAAGAAAAAACAAGATGTTTCTTTTGTCCCTTCCAGGCGAGCGGAAAATAAGGAAATGGTTGATATATTCAAGATAATTACGTATTTACAAAATACCGTCTCAATTCATCCTATTTCATTCTTGAACAAAAATCCATTTTTTTATTTATTTCATCTATTCCATGACCGGAACAAAAGGGGATACACGTTACACCACGATTTTGAATCAGAAGAGAGATTTCAAGAAATGGCAGATCTATTCACTCTATCAATAACCGAGCCGGATCTGGTGTATCATAGGAGATTTGCCTTTTCTATTGATTCCTACGGGTTGGATCAAAAAAAATTCTTGAATCAGGTATTCAACTCCAGAGATGAATCGAAAAAGAAATCTTTATTGGTTCTACCTCCTCTTTTTTATGAAGAGAATGAATCTTTTTATCGAAGGATCAGAAAAAAATCGGCCCGGATCTACTGCGGGAATGATTTGGAAGATCCAAAACGAAAAACAGCGGTATTTGCTAGCAACAACATAATGGAGGCAGTCAATCAATATAGATTGATCCGAAATCTGATTCAAATCTATGGGTACATAAGAAATGTATCTAATCGATTCTTTTTAATGAATAGATCCGATCACAACTTCGAATATGGAATTCAAAGGGATCAAATAGGAAATGATACTCTGAATCATATAACTATAATGAAATATACGATCAACCAACATTTATCGAATTTGAAAAAGAGTCAGAAGAAATGGTTTGATCCTCTTATTTCTCGAACCGGGAGATCCATGAATCGGGATCCTGATGTATATAGATACAAATGGTCCAATGGGAGCAAGAATTTCCAGGAACATTTGGAACATTTCCTTTCTGAACAGAAGAACCATTTTCAAGTAGTGTTCGATCGGTTACGTATTAATCAATATTCGATTGATTGGTCCGAGGTTATAGACAAACAAGATTTGTCTAAGTCACTTCGTTTCTTTTTGTCCAAGTCACTTCGTTTCTTTTTGTCCAAGTCACTTCTCTTTTTGTCCAAGTCACTTCTCTTTTTGTCCAAGTCACTTCCCCTTTTCTTTGTGAGTATCGGGAATACCCCCATTCATAGGTCCGAGATCCACATCTATGAATTGAAAGGTCCGAATGATCAACTCCGCAATCAGTTGTTAGAATCAATAGGTGTTCAAATCGTTCATTTGAATAAATTGAAACCCTTCTTATTGGATGATCATGATACTTCCAAAAGACCGAAATCCTTGATCAATGGAGGAACAAGATTACCATTTTGCTTCAAAAAGATACCAAAGTGGGTGATTGACTCATTCCATACTAGAAATAATCGCAGGAAATCCTTTGATAACACGGATTCCTATTTATCAATGATATTCCATGATCGAGACAATTGGCTGAATCCCGTGAAACCATTTCATAGAAGTTCATTGATATCTTCTTTTTATAAAGCAAATCCACTTCGATTCTTGAATGATCCAAATCGCTTCTGGTTCTATTGTAACAAAAGATTCCCTTTTTATGTGGAAAAGACCCGTATCAATAATTATGATCCTACATATGGACAATTCCTCACTATCTTGTTCATTCGCAACAAAATATTTTCTTCGTGCGTCGGTAAAAAAAAACATATTTTTGGGGAGAGAGAGACTATTTTGCCAATCGAGTCACAGGTATCTGACATATTTATACCTAACGATTTTACACAAAGTGGTGACGAAAGGTATAACTTGTACAAATTTTTCCATTTTCCAATTCGATCCGAGCCATTCGTTCGTAGAGCTATTTACTCGATCGCAGACATTTCTACAACACCTCTAACAGAGGAACAAATAGTTAATTTTGAAAGAACTTATTGTCAGCCTCTTTCAGATATGAATCTATCTGATTCAGAAGGGAAGAACTTGCATGAGTATCTCAGTTTCAATTCAAACATGGATTTGATTCACACTCCATGTTCTGAGAAGGATTTCCCATCTGGAAAGAGGAAAAAAAAACGGAGTCTTTCTCTAAAGAAATGCGTTGAGAAAGGGCAGATGTATAGAACCTTTCAACGAGATAGTGCTCTTTTCAATCTCTCAAAATGGAATCTCTTCCAAACATATATGCCATGGTTCCTTACTTCGACAGGGTGGAAATATCTAAATTTCACCACCCTTTTAGAGATTTTTTCAGAACCATTGCCGATACTAAGGATACTAAGTAGCAGGCACAAATTTGTATCCGTTTTGAGAGATATTATGCATGTATCAGATATATCATGGCCAATTCCTCAGAAGATTCTTCCACAATGGACTCTGACTCTGAAAAGTAAGATTTCGAGTCTGATAAGTGAGATTTCGAGTAAGTGTTTACAGAATCTCCTTCTGTCCGAAGAAACGATTCATCGAAATAATGAGTCACCCGTTCCATTGATATGGACATATCTGAGATTAACAAATGCTCGGGAGTTCCTCTATTCAATCCTTTTCCTTCTTCTTGTTGCTGGATATCTCGTTCGCATACATCTTCTCTTTGTTTCCCGAGCCTCTAGTGAGTTACAGACAGAGTTAGAAAAGATCAAATCTTTGATGATTCCATCATACATGATTGAGTTGCGAAAACTTTTGGATAGGTATCCTACATCTGAATCTGAACTGAATTCTTTCTGGTTAAAGAATCTCTTTCTAGTTGCTCTGGAACAATTAGGAGATTTTCTGGAAGAAATACGGGTTTCTGCTTCTGGTGGCAACATGCTATTGGTTGGTGGTTCCGCTTATGGGGTCAAATCAATACGTTCTAAGAAGAAATATTTGAATATCAATCTCATCGATCTCAGAAGTATCATACAAAATCCCATCAATCGAATCGCTTTTTCGAGAAATACGAGACATCTAAGTCGTACAAGTAAAGAGATCTATTCATTGATAAGAAAAAGAAAAGGGGTGAACGGTGATTGGATTGATGAGAAAATAGAATCCTGGGTCGCGAACAGTGATTTGGTTGATGATGAAGAAAGAGAATTCTTGGTTCAGTTCTCCACCTTAACGACCGAAAAAGAAAAAAGGATTGATCAAATTCTATTGAGTCTGACTCATAGTGATCATTTATCAAAGAATGACTCTGGTTATCAAATGATTGAACAACCGGGATCAATTTACTTACGATACTTAGTTGACATTCATAAAAAGTATCTAATGAATTATGAGTTCAATAGATCCTGTTTAGCAGAAAGACGGATATTCCTTGCTCATTATCAGACAATCACTTATTCACAAACCTCGTGTGGGGCTAATCGTTTTCATTTCCCATCTCATGGAAAACCCTTCTCGCTCCGTTTAGCCCTATCCCCTTCTAGGGGTATTTTAGTGATAGGTTCTATAGGAACTGGACGATCCTATTTGGTCAAATACCTAGCGACAAACTCCCATGTTCCTTTCATTACGATATTTCCGAACAACTTTCTGTATTCGTATTACAAGCCTGAAGGTTTTTTTATTGATGATAGTGATAGTGACGATAGTGATTATCGTGACGATATCGATATTGATGATAGTGACGATATTGATGATGACCTTGATCTTGATACGGAGCTGCTAGATATGACGAATGTGCTAACTATGGATATGCCGCCGAGTATATACGGATTTTATATCGATATCACCTTTCGATTCGCATTAGCAAGAGCAATGTCTCCTTGCATAATATGGATTCCAAACATTCATGATCTGTATGTGAATTACAGATCCTTCGGTCTATTACAGAACTATCTCTCCAGAGATTGTGAAAGATATTCCACTAGAAATATTCTTGTTATTGGTTCGACTCATATTCCCCAAAAAGTGGATCCCGCTCTAATAGCTCCGAATAAATTAAATACATGCATTAAGATACGAAGGCTTCTTATTCAACAACAACGAAAGCACTTTTTCATTCTTTCATATACTAAAGGGTTTCACTTGGAAAAGAAAATGTTCCATACTAATGGATTCGGGTCCATAACCATGGGTTCCAATGCACGAGATCTTGCAGCACTTATCAACGAGGCCCTATCCATTAGTATTACACAGAAGAAATCAATTATAGAAACTAATACAATTAGATCAGCTCTTCATAGACAAACTTGGGATTTGCGATCCCAGGTAATATCGGTTCAGGATCATGGGATCCTTTTCTATCAGATAGGAAGGGCTGTTGCACAAAATGTACTTCTAAGTAATTGCCCCGTAGAT